TCAGTAATGAATATTCGTATTAAGTAATGAATATAGTTTACTACTGTATTTATTCATTATTATACAATCCAATTCTACCTAATCTTATTTTGGATTTCTTGGAACAAAAAATATTGTATGTATTGCGGAGACAGGATTTGAACCCGTGACCTCAAGGTTATGAGCCTTGCGAGCTACCAAACTGCTCTACTCCGCGCTAAAGAATTGGAAAACAATGCACAAAAACCGCTTGTATACCCTCTATACCATATCTATACAAATAGAATAGTCCATTTATACAGAATGGTAAAGAGGGCTATTCTTCTCTAATTATATGGATCCGATAGATCCATACAAATAGAAAAAATATTCTTTAAACTTACCAACTCGATCTTGTTGCACCCGGTAATAAACATTCACAAACCATCTGTCGAAGTATGTGTCCGGATAGCCCAAAGTCTCGGTAATTAGCTCTAGGTCTTCCAGTCAAAAAACAACGTCGATGAAGACGTATAGGGGCACTATTACGTGGGAGAGATTGCAATTTTCCATGAATTTCCCATTTTTCACTCAACGATAACGCTTGGCTTATTTGTTTCTTTGAGGATCGACGAATCAAACGATATTTTTGTTCCAATTTATTCCGCTTTTTTTCCCTCTGGATTACACTTTTTTTTGCCATAATGTTCAGTTCCTATTATTATTCAAATTCAAAATAATGATACAGCTTGGATCTTAACTCTCAATCAAAAAAAGTAGATTGTTTTTGATACAGAAAAAACAACAAAGAAAAATGAAATTAACCAAATTTGCCGGATGTTGAGGCAATCAAGAAAGCTGCATAAGTGAATATATAACCCACAGAAAAATGAGCTAATCCAACCAATCTTGCTTGCACAATGGAAAGAGCAACCGGCTTATCTCTCCAGCGAATCAAATTAGCCAAGGGTGTGCGTTCATGAGCCCATGCTAAAGTTTCAATCAATTCCTGCCAATATCCACGCCAGGAAATTAAGAACATAAATCCAGTAGCCCAAACAAGATGTCCAAATAAGAACATCCACGCCCATACTGATAAACTATTCATACCAAAAGGATTATACCCATTGATAAGCTGTGAAGAATTTAGCCATAAATAATCTCTTAACCATCCCATCAAATAAGTGGAGGATTCATTAAATTGTGAAACGTTACCCTGCCATAATGTAATGTGTTTCCAATGCCAATAAAAAGTAACCCATCCAATGGTGTTTAACATCCAAAAAACTGCCAAATAAAATGCGTCCCAAGCGGAAATATCACAAGTTCCCCCTCGTCCGGGTCCATCACAAGGAAAACTGTAACCGAAATCCTTTTTATCCGGCATCAATTTGGAACCGCGTGCGTCTAAGGCACCCTTTACTAAAATCAATGTAGTTGTATGCAAACCTAACGCAATAGCATGATGCACCAAGAAATCTCCGGGACCTATTGTTAAGAACAGTGAATTACTATTTTCGTTAATAGCATTCAACCATCCGGGCAACCATATACTTCGCCCCGCATTAAAAGCAGGGTCGTTTGGGGAAGATAAGAGTACATCAAATCCATATGCAGTCTTGCCATGAGCGGATTGTATCCATTGGGCAAATATAGGTTCGATCAAGATTTGTTTTTCTGGAGTGCCAAAAGCAAGCATGACATCATTATGAACATAAAGGCCCAAGGTATGAAATCCCAGGAAAAGGCTAGCCCAACTTAAATGAGATATGATAGCTCCCTTATGGTCTAACATTCTTGCCAATACATTATCTTCATTCTGTTCAGGATTGTAATCTCTAATTAAGAATATAGCTCCATGAGCAAAGGCTCCTGTCATGATGAACCCTGCGATATATTGGTGATGAGTATATAGGGCAGCCTGAGTAGTAAAGTCTTGTGCTATGAACGCATAAGCAGGTAAAGAGTACATATGTTGAGCTACCAAGGAAGTAATAACCCCTAAAGATGCTAAAGCAAGGCCTAATTGAAAATGAATGGAATTATTGATTGTGTCATAAAGTCCTTTATGTCCACGGCCTAATCGACCTCCCGGAGGAGTGTGTGCTTCTAACAGATCTTTGATACTATGCCCAATTCCAAAATTAGTTCTATACATATGACCAGCAATGAGAAAAATAAATGCAATAGCTAAATGATGATGAGCAATATCGGTCAGCCATAAACTTTGTGTTTGTGGGTGGAATCCCCCAATAAGTGTGAGAATAGCGGTACCCGCTCCTTGGGAAGTACCAAATAGATGACTGCTCAAATCAGGGTTTTGGGCATAAAGATTCCACTGACCCGTAAGAAGGGGTCCTAACCCTTGGGGATAAGGCAATACATCTAACAAATTATTCCATCGAACGTATTCTCCCCTAGATCCGGGAATAGCAACATGAACTAAATGTCCTGTCCAAGCTAATGAACTGACTCCGAAAAGTCCTGACAAATGATGATTGAGACGAGATTCTGCATTTTTGAACCACGAAACGCTTGGTTT